TCAAAAACAACAAAAACTAGAGCAAACATGTAATAGCGGATTCGGAATTGTAACCAAGCGTCTCCCATGGGTTCTATACCTGATTCATAACTAGAGAGCTTCTCTGGTCCTTCACTAATTGGGGCTAAAATTCCGGAAATTACAAATGCCAAAATAGGAATAGCACCCGATATTATTAGAAATGCCCAGAAAATATCATATTCGTGAAGCAGAAACATAAATGGACTCCTATTAATATAGGTTGAATTATTCGATTTGAATTTCAATTGTAAATTCATCCAGAACTTCTTAAAGGAAAAGGGAATTTTTTTTGATCAAATAAAACTACATAGTTTAGAGTTTGTTTGCGTTTAGAGTTTGTTTACCATGGTGCATGCCTTATTTTCATACAATGGAACCCCACTTACCATTTTTTTTTATTCCATTTAGATATGGTATCGATATAGGATGTTCCCACCCAAAGAAAACTCTCTTACTTTATCCTTTATCTCGGTTTCTCTTTTTAAAAAGTAATTCAATTAAATACAAAAAAATAGTATAATTAGAATACTAATAAATAAGACTAATTATAGCGTAAGAAATCGTATTAGTATAACTATATTTTTCTAGTTCATTTTATATTATAAAAATATAAATATAAAATGCATTAATTTAATTCTTAATCCATTTCCACTTTTTTTTCAATCAAAACAAAAAAAAAGTGGAATGTGTTAGGGCTATACGGACTCGAACCGTAGACCTTCTCGGTAAAACAGATCAAACTAATTATTATCGAAATGATGCGAACGGTTTCAAAGACCCAACATGCATTTTCTTGCATTGGGCTCTTTCATCAACTGATTAATATAAAGATCAGTTAGTCCACCATATTTTTTCTTTTTTACAGGAAGATAATAAGATGGCTCCATGTGTTCTGTGATTCATGATTTGTATTCTGATCTAGGAACAATACCAAAGTGTTTCAAAGAGGGGTTACCTTGACTTAGGTCTGCCTCTGGCCTAGATTAACCTAAGTTAAATGGAATCTCTATCGCTCCGCTACAAGAGTCAAATATGAGACTTCATACACCTTAAAGTTCATAGGATAAAAAGAGGTTCTTTTGAGTCCCTTATACTCATTATGCCTAGCATTGAATGGGCTGGTATTTACCTTATCAATTAGCAAATCAATGGCAGGTTCTATTTCATTTGGCACCTGAATTCGCACTCGAATCGGACCAAATCAAATATTTGTCAGGCTATTGTTCTCTTGTTCCTTCGAATCTATGGAGTAAGACATCGATTTCTCAATAAGATCAATTATGTTCATTGCATAATGGGCCCCTTTGAAAAGCATTGGCGCACGTGTAAACGAGGTGCTCTACCTAACTGAGCTATAGCCCTTGTCATAGACATCTTAACATATAGAGAATTTCTTGTCAAGATCGGATCCCACATGAGAGTTCTTTAATCCGCTTACTGTTAATGGATTGGTATTGCGTAGAAAAAATATTCCACCTATAATCCCCGAGGCGATGGGTCCTTTTTTGTGATGATGAATAACCTACTTAACTCAGTGGTTAGAGTATTGCTTTCATACGGCGGAAGTCATTGGTTCAAATCCAATAGTAGGTAGAACTTATTAGATACCATCAACTCTGGTATCTAATAAGTTTTTCTAGCCATCTTCTTTTTTTTGTTGTATCATCTAGAATTGATTGTATTCAATTGGCAGAATCAAAATATGGTATATAATAAAGAACCTCTAAAGAACTTCTTTTTCTTATTTTTATGTGTGTTTTTTTACTAGTAGGAAATAACATTAACAGCCTCTACTCGTGTCCGAGCTCGTCTGAGAGCTAGATTCGCCTCAATTGCTTGTCTCTTTCCCTGAGCTCCACTCAAGTTAGCTTCAGCTATTTCAAGAGCTTGTTGAGCCTCTTGCGGATCAATGTCAGTACTCATCTCCGCATCATTACCTAAAATGGTGATCTCATTATTACTTATTCTAGCGAAACCACCCATCAAGGCTACCGTTAACCATTGGTCGTTGAGACGTATTCTCAAAAGACCTATATCTACCGCTGTGGCAATAGGGGCGTGGTTTGGTAATACGCCAATTTGTCCACTATTAGTAGATAAAATGATTTCTTTCACTTCTGAATCCAAAATAATTCGATTAGGGGTCAGTACACAAAGATTTAAGGTCATTTCTTCAATTTGCTCTCCCCTTCTAAGTTCATAGCTTTCGCGGTAGCTTCGTCGATGTTACCTACCAAATAAAAGGCCTGCTCGGGAAGACTGTCTAATTCCCCAGAAAGGATCAATCGAAACCCCCTAATTGTTTCGGCGAGACCAACATATTTCCCTGGAGAACCAGTAAAGACTTCTGCCACAAAGAAGGGTTGTGATAAGAAGCGTTCAATTTTTCGTGCTCTTGCTACAGTTAAACGATCTTCTTCGGATAATTCGTCCAACCCCAGGATAGCTATAATGTCCTGAAGTTCTTTGTAACGTTGTA